GTATTAAGAATTATGTACAAAAGAATACAAAAATATCCTCTGGGGTAGAGGGAATTGCACGTATAGAGATTCAAAAAAGAATCGATCTGATCCAGGTAATAATTTTTATGGGATTCCCCAAGCCATTATTAGAAAATCGACCGCGAGGAATCGAAGAACTACAGATGACTCTACAAAAAGAATTTAATTGTGTGAACCGAAAACTTAACATTGCCATCACAAAAATTGTAAAACCTTATGGAAACCCTAATATTCTTGCCGAATATATAGCCGGACAATTAAAGAATAGAGTTTCATTTCGAAAAGCAATGAAAAAAGCTATTGAATTAACTGAACAAGCAAATACAAAAGGAATTCAAGTCCAAATTGCAGGGCGTATCGATGGAAAAGAAATTGCACGTGTCGAATGGATTAGAGAGGGTAGGGTTCCCCTACAAACTATTCGAGCTAAAATTGATTATTGTTCCTATAAAGTTCGAACTATCTATGGTGTATTAGGCATAAAAATTTGGATATTTATAGACGAGGAATAAGAAACTTGTATTTTTCTTTTCCTTCTATCTAGAAAGCTAAACCCCTTCATTCTTTTTTTTTTCTCAAAACTAGCAATTCTAATTTTAATTCTATAAGGTTGAATAAAAATTCGATTAACCGTTTGATAAAATTGCTATGCTTAGTGTGTGACTCGTTGGTTTTTGGGGGTTAGAAATCAGCCCCATAATATATGAACTAATAACTAACTCATCACTTCGCATTATCTCGATTTAAAGCTAAAGAAGCAGTCAAAATGTGATATATCAATCACATCTTTGTAGCAACTGAAATCTTTTTGTTTTTGCAAAAACAAAAATCAATATGATTTTAAGTTGTAAAGTAAAAGAGAGAAGAAAGCTGTGGAGAAATGGAAGGATGAGAGAAAGAGAAAAAGATATCAATGATATAGAATTCCAATATGTAAGGTCTATGAGTGATCTCATAAAAAAGGCAGTGTAATAAAGCATCAATACTGATTCATCCATAATTAAATGACTCTTCTTATAGAACTAGAACAAAACAAAAAATCAAGAGCTTCGAGCCAATAAAGACTGAGAAAATTGACTCAAGAACAAATTTCATTATGAGCTCCATTGTAAAATTTGGACCTAACCATTAAATAAGAAGTGATGGGAACGATGGAAACTGTGAATACACAAGATTTTATTAAAATGAATCTTAATGATTCACTGGTCGGGATGGCGGAACGAACCGGAGATCAATTCATCTATTCTGAGAAGTCATGAGACAATCCTAAAATTGAAATAGAAGAGTAAATATTCGCCCGCGAAAACTTTCTTTTTTTGGATTGCTAAATTTGAACGATAAAAAAAAAAAATAACAATAGGATTTCTAAAATAGAAAATGTTTAGTTATCTATTCAAACAAGATACACAAATTACTAATAGATTAGATGAAATCTCAAAGAATCCCACGATTCAAATGTATTAAATAAATACATATCTATTTTATTAATTAAAAAAAATTCTATCTTACCTCAAATTTAATATTTTTTATTTTTGAATCCTTTTATTCATATTCGCGAGGAGCCAGATGAGAAGAAATTCTCACGTCTGGTTCTGTAGTAGAGATGGAATTCAGAAAGAATCATCAACTATAACCCCAAAAGAACCAGATTCCGTAAACAACATAGAGGAAGAATGAAAGGAATATCTTATCGAGGGAATGATATATGTTTCGGTAAATATGCCCTTCAGGCACTTGAACCTGCTTGGATCACAGCTAGACAAATAGAAGCAGGTCGACGAGCAATGACACGAAATGTACGTCGTGGTGGAAAAATATGGGTACGTATATTTCCAGACAAACCAATTACAGTAAGACCCGCCGAAACGCGTATGGGCTCAGGTAAGGGGTCCCCCGAATATTGGGTAGCTGTTGTTAAACCAGGTCGAATACTTTATGAAATGGGCGGAGTAACAGAGAATATAGCTAGAACGGCTATTTCAATAGCAGCATCAAAAATGCCTATACGGACTCAATTCATTATTTCGGGATAAAGGATAAAAAAGTAGAACCAAGAGAAATGGATCTTGGAAAATTGCAAATTTTTGATTTTAGACAAAGAATATTTCTTTTTTTTTTTTTCTTCGTCTTTTGCATTGAAAGAACAGATTACAAAATGATATGATTCAACCTCAGACCCATTTAAATGTAGCAGATAACAGCGGGGCTCGAGAATTGATGTGTATTCGAATCATAGGAGCTAGCAATCGTCGATATGCTCATATTGGTGACGTTATTGTTGCTGTTATCAAAGAAGCAGTACCAAATATGCCCCTAGAAAGATCAGAGGTGGTCAGAGCTGTAATTGTGCGTACCTGTAAAGAACTCAAACGTGACAATGGTATGATAATACGATATGATGACAACGCTGCAGTTGTTATTGATCAAGAAGGAAATCCCAAAGGAACTCGAATCTTTGGCGCGATCGCACGGGAGTTGA